TGCTTCACGCGGATTTTCATAACCCTGCTGCGCAAAAATGGGATATGCATTTGAAATAGATACCCGAGTTATTACATATATCATGATCGATACAGAAATGGATCGAGTCATCTGTTCCTTTACCCAAGAAAAAATATTTCTATTTTGCATGGTTCAATCATTGATCCCAGAATTTCTACAATAAATTAGAAAGGTAACTAACTAGTGTAGTTCCCTATCCACGAGTCTGCCATTGTACTGGAATAATTGTACTAGAATATGGGACGAATACCTTGAACAGGTATAAGTATAAATAAAGAATAAGTAAGATTGAAAATACTTTCTTTATTCTTTAAACACGAAGAAACATTCTTATTTGATTGATATCAAGAGATCAAATGAGTTCTTTATTCGTTGATTGAATGATAAATGACTACAAGCGAAGGAGATACACGATTTAAATAATGGAAGATCCAATATTTCACAATTGTATCTAGAATAACTGGAAAAGTGGAAACAAGACCGGATATAATTTTATCGTTATGAGCCAATCCAAAATCGTTGTAGACCGAACCAATCATAAGTTCCCAACCATGGGTTGAATGAAATCCGATCCATAAATCAGTAACTAAAAGAATTGAAAAAGCTTTTATTGTGTCACTCAAGTTATACAGGAATTCCTGAACCCAAGAATTAAGAATAACAAGTTCTTCATTACCCAAAATACAATAACCACTTAGAATAGCGAAACAGATTATATTTGTCGATAAATTAAAAATGATATGGAGATTATACTCATCGTGTGTTTTGACTAATTGTACCGTTTCTTTGTGTATTCCTATACGAAGCTTTTGTATCTGTGTTTCAGGGTATTCCTTTATCATTTCGTCCAAGAGGAATAGTTCTTCTAATTCTATAAATTTTTCTAGAATCCTTTTCTCTTGAATATCATTCAAGAAAGTTTCGGATTGCCGGGTATTCCACCAATTAATAACCCAAGGTTCCAGACTTTTATTAAATGAAAGAGAGACCCACCAGGGCAAAAATACTATGGATACAAGATATGGGAGGGAAGTCAATGATTTTTTTTTTCATTTTTTATCTGTAAATTGTTAATGAATCTGCTGCATTCGTGGATTTTATCAGACATTTATCTGAACACAAATTCTATAACTAAGGTATCGTATCGAACCAATGAATCTATTCCCATTTTTGTGTAAAAATTTAGTCCTTGTATTTAGAAAAATTGAGATATCTCTATTGGGTAAATTCCAACTAATTTCATCTCCATTTGTTATTTGGTCCTGTCGATGAATACTCGAAAATCCACTAGAAGTAACGAATATGATTTGGATTTCGAAACAAAAAAATGCCTTCTCGGATCAATTAATTATTTCGAAATGTTTCACCGCCTAACCACAGTCCAGGAATAATGTAACCTATAAATTCGAAATATTGGGTCTAAAAAGATGAATTCTATATTACGAAATAAATGTTCGAATATGTTTGATGAATGCATACTTAATTTAGACTTTTTATTTTTATTAGTATAAATTATATCGAATTTTATTTAGTATAAATTATAAATTGGGGGCTCCCTGCGCATAAAAAAAAGGGTTTTGGTATAGAAAATAATGGATTTTTATTAGAGTTTAGTTGTTCCATATAAAATCTCCCACTTTTGTTTTATTCCATGTGGGTTTACCCGCTAACAGAAAGGAGAAATAAAATATAATATTAATATGTTTTGATCAAATAAGTCTTTTGAAGAAACTTCAATTGTATTAAAAAGGGAATTAGCAAGTTCCCTCCCTCATACTGAGAAAACATTAATTCTTCATTTCAAAATACTTCGATTGGTACATGCAAGAAATATGCTAATTCGGCAGCTTTTTGTTCAATTTCTCGTGGAGTAAGATTCTCATCAGTGCCAGTCAAGGGAACCGCCCCTTGGCCTCTTATTTCCATATAAAGGACACGACGAGGATAAAGACCCTCTTTAACCTCCATTCTGATGGATTGTATATCTCTCATAAGGAAACGAAGGAAAATGCGACGATTTATTCCAGGAAATCCCCAACGAAAAATACAAACAATTCCTTCTTTTCTATCAAATCGGTCATAACCACTACCTACATTCCACGCAATTGTACACCACAAATAGGAGCTAATAAATAGACCCGCGATCCCATAAAAAGACATTATGATCCCTTGCGGAAAAAAAAATATTTGCTGAGATGGAAATACGGATATAAGATTCCTACCGAGATAACTGGAAGTTCCAACCACTAAGAACCCTAATGAACCTAAAAAAAGGCTACAGGCCAAAAAAAAATTACTTGTTTTTCGAGACCCCGTTATAAGTTCTATCCAGATATGCTCTGATCGCCAGTTCATACTATACTTACTATACTAAGGTTGTATTCGATTGGAATTGAGAGAATAACCCAAATGAATTTGACTTGACTTTTCTTGACCCCCAAGTAACTCTCATCAACTAGCACTATTTTGACGGGAACTATTAGGAGTAATTAGTTAGATAAATTGACTTTATATTTAAAACTATTCGCCGATCCATTTTTAACCAGCTATACCCATATAGAATCTGCATTTATGTAGATATCGTGTATCCGTATGCATATGAGTCTCTCAATTTGTATTCGGAAAGAGCCACATATCGTACCATATTAGACTAAATAAATATTTGTATTATGATCCAGTGTTGAAATAAATTGATGAGATTTGCTCTCATCGAATCTAGACAATCTTATTTTCTTGGACATGAAGAGATAAAGAAGCCATTGCAATTGCCGGAAATACTAGGCCCACTAAAGGCACAAAAATAGAGGGTAGATCTGTCATAGAATGGGTGCCCCAATTTAATATTTGTATTTTAAAGATATCTTATGATAAGTATATCTAATATAAATAATATTAAGTAGTTAATAAGTGCAAGGAATATAGACCTGAATTAAGTGTACCTAATTCATCGTTCTACATAAATATGTATGATAATTCACTTTAATATAAAAAACTTTCCTATTCTTCTTCTTCCATCCTTTTTTATTCTTTCTCTTTCTATTATTATTATTTTTTTTTACTAAGGGTATTAAAGAGTTTATTATGAGTTCGCGACTTTCACTAATCGAATCCAACAAAGCAAACGGTAACTCGATTCTATAATAAAAAATAAAAGTGAGGATTCTTTCACTCCTTTCTATAATATATCATATTTGAATCTTAATATTAATTATAAGATATAAGATTCAAATATGATATATTATTAATAAGATAATAAGATATATTTATATTATTGTCTCTATTAAAATGAAATTAATACGTTAAGAAGGCCAAATAAAAATTTTTTTTATTAATGTCTTCCCTTCCCCCAATTCCTCGGAAGGAGAAACTTACTCTTTTATCTTTTTTATCCTATTGATTTATAAAGGATTCATGATTAGTAATCAGGAATAGGGATAAGATAAAAATATAGAATATATCGATCTGGAGGAAAAAATAATAATTATCCGAAACTTCCGGCTCTTACTACAAGTGGAACTTATGTCACCAAAGAAAACACCACTCTTCTTAACTTAACTTAAGTTTTTTTTACGATGAACTAAATACTCGTTCGCTACAAATAATTGAATTGAATCGAGTGCTATACTTTAATATATTGAATTTTGATTCAGAGGAAAGAAACCGTGGAGCTGAAATAACTCACTCAGAACACCCCTTAAAGGATTACGTGGTACGATTGGGTCGAATAAGCCCTTATGGAATGAATACTCAGCCGCTTGTGAACCATCGGGTACTGTTTTATTCAATGTTTGTTCAATTACTCTTTTACCCGCAAATGCAATGTAGGCATTTGGTTCAGCAATAATGACATCTCCCAACATACCAAAACTGGCTGTTACTCCACCAGTTGTAGGAGATGTAAGGATTGATATATAGAATAACTTTTTATTTGATTGATAATCATATAAAGCAGAAGATATTTTAGCCATTTGCATCAAGCTCAAACTTCCTTCTTGCATGCGTGCTCCCCCAGAAGCACACACAATAATGACAGGTAAAGATCGATTAGTAGCATACTCGATCAAACGGGTGATTTTCTCGCCGACTACGGATCCCATACTACCTCCCATAAACTGAAAATCCATAACCCCAACTGCTATTGGAATACCATTTAGTTGACCTATGCCTGTTTGAACAGCTTCAGTTAAACCTGTTTTTCTTTGATAAGAATCAATACGATCTTTATAAGGTTCTTCCTCTGAATGAAATTCAATAGGGTCCATAGAGACCATCTCTTCATCCATAGGATCCCAAGTGCCCGAATCAATCAAAAGTTCGATTCTATCTGAACTACTCATTTTCAAATGATATCCACACTGTTCACAAATATTCATTTTTGACTTAAAAAATTTTTTATAATTTAATCCATAACAATTTTCGCATTGAACCCATAAATGTTTGTATCTTTGATTTATATCGAAATCATTAGACTCTTCTCTTATATTGAGATCGCTGCCATTATTACTAATTTTTATACTCGAATTCCCACTTTCACTACTTTCAGTATAAATGAAACTATAATTATAATTATAACTGTTACTGTAATAATCGGTATCACCTGAAATAGAACTATTAATACTAACTTCAAAATGAAGATAACTATTAATGCAACTATTAATGTGATTATTCCAACTAGATTGAGTATCATACATGTAATGATAATAGTAGTTCTTGGACCCACTATTCAAATAACTAGAAAAAAAACTTTCTAGTTCACTCATAAACATAAAAGAACTCTCATTGTCAATCTCAAAAATCTGATTTTCAATATCAAAATAGACAGAATAATTGTCACCATTACTATCTCTAACTAAAAAGGTGTCATCAGAGACCAAACTCCAAATATTCCCGATATCAAATAAATAATCAACATTACTGAAAGCATAATTGTCACTATTACTCCAACTAGGAGTGTTTTTCCCCTTATCATTTATAATGGG